TGAATTTTCGGCGGTTCTCTAAAAAAGATAGCGAAAAATATTATCCCTAGAGTCGAGACTAAGAGGAATGTATAAACCAATGCTTCCATAGATTCGATCGTGGTTTACAATTATAGCTTCCATACCTGTTTATTTTTTGTTTATTTTGGGGGGGATCATATCCCGGATAAAGAAAGAGCAAGAGTAACAAAAAAAAATGACGATTCAAATCAAGATTTCTATGGTACCCTATATCAACATCAAATCATAAAAAGAAAATAGATTCGAAAGAAAGAAATGTTGTATCAGATTGCTTGTCTTCTTGTAGTTGGATCTCCAAGTTTTTGGAATGCTCCAAATTCTACTTGAGCATCCAAATCTGGGTCAATACCAGCAAAAACGTCTCTAAACAAAGTTCGAGCACCATGCCAAATGTGTCCGAAGAAGAAGAGCAAAGCAAATGAAGCATGTCCAAAAGTAAACCAACCCCTTGGACTGCTACGAAAAACACCATCGGATTTCAAAGTAGCACGATCTAATTCAAAAATTTCTCCCAATTGAGCGCGCCTAGCATATTTTTTGACAGTAACAGGATCACTATAACTGACTCCATTGAGTTCACCACCGTAGAACTCAACAGTTACACCTACTTGTTCGACACTATACTTTGATTCTGCCCTTCGAAAAGGAACATCAGCTCTAACAATCCCGTCTCCGTCTACCAAAACGACCGGAAATGTTTCAAAAAAGGTAGGCATACGACGTACAAAAAGTTCACGGCCTTCTTTATCTCTAAAGATAGGATGTCCTAACCATCCAACTGCTATTCCATCCCCGTTATCCATTGAGCCCGCCCTGAATAATCCCCCTTTTGCCGGATTATTTCCGATGTAATCATAAAAGGCTAATTTTTCGGGAATTTTAGACCAAGCTTCTGATAAACTTTGATTTTCGGCTAATCCAGCGCTAACTCTTCTATATATTTCTTGTTGGAAGTACCCCTGATCCCATTGATAACGAGTAGGCCCAAATAATTCGATGGGGGTAGTCGCTGAACCATACCACATAGTTCCGGCAACAACAAAAGCTGCAAAAAAGACAGCAGCGATACTACTGGAAAGGACAGTTTCAATATTGCCCATGCGCAATCCTTTGTATAGACGTTGGGGCGGGCGAACGCTAAGATGAAATAGGCCTGCTAATATGCCCAAAGTCCCTGCTGCAATATGATGAGAGGCTATTCCTCCCGGAACAAAAGGATCAAAACCCTCCACACCCCACGCTGGATTTACAGATTGTACTTTTCCTGTTAGCCCATAAGGATCGGATACCCATATGCCAGGACCATACAAGCCTGTTACATGAAATGCACCAAAACCAAAGCAAGCCACGCCTGCAAGAAATAAATGTATTCCAAATATTTTTGGCAAATCCAAAGAAGGTTTTCCTGTACGTTCATCACAAAATATTTCTAGATCCCAATACACCCAATGCCAGATAGCTGCCAAAAAGCACAATCCAGAAAAGAAAATATGCGATCCAGCCACACCTTCATAACTCCAAATACCCGGATTCGTTACACTCCCCCCCGTGATACTCCAACCGCCCCATGAATTGGTTATTCCTAAACGAGTCATGAAGGGTATAACGAACATACCCTGTCTCCACATTGGATCAAGAACAGGGTCAGAAGGATCAAAAACCGCTAATTCATACAGAGCCATCGAACCGGCCCAACCAGCAACCAAAGCAGTATGCATTATATGAACAGAAAGCAAACGTCCGGGATCATTCAATACAACGGTATGAACACGATACCAAGGCAAACCCATGGAAATACCCCTTTATGAAAGAAAAAAGACACTACGTAACTTTATTGCATTGGAAAAGACTATACTATGACTATGTTATGGACCCCCCTATTTAGTGGATTATTTCAACGTAAGGGTTCATATTTGTTCTATTCTGTTGGTAATAATGGAACAGTTTTGTTCGTAGGAACACAGAGAAGCAGATTTATTCTATACTCGATAAGTACCAATACGCAATGGGGAGGTTAATGCCATTTTCTATGAGCGAATGTGCCCATACTTGTTCATCATTAGAGGACACTATTCGTAATAATTTTCCCTTTTTTTTCTTACTTTCTTTATAAATTTTTCTAATTTTATGAATAAAATTAGAGTTAGAGTAGGATAAAGTACAATAATTTAATTCTAAAGATAATAAAGGCTTTGTTACGTTTCCACATCAAAGTAAAATATAGTACTTAGTTCTTTTTTCTTTCATTTAATGCCTATTGGTGTTCCAAAAGTACCTTTTCGAAGTCCTGGAGAGGAAGATGCATCTTGGGTTGACATATAGTGCGACTTGTCAGATATATTGGGTCATATGGGATTTTCCCGTTTTCTCCCCAATCGAGATATCCTCTGTTTCGCCCACGAAAGATTCATTGAATCATCAAAAATTTGGAGCGTGAAGTGCAATTAGATCCATTTTTGGGGGGGATTCGAATTATTATTACTATTCTAAATTAGAAGAATTTATGGTTGGCTTAGTTGGACTACTACATTGAAGTATCCAGGCTCCGTTTAAAAAAACCAAGTAGTCTATATCATAAAGGATTCCTATTTCCTATTCTTAAAAAAATCCTTTTTTGTAAGTAGAAGTTATTTCAAACTCTTATGTTAATCAATCAATCGAGTAATATGCATGAAGCCGTCAACTATTTTACGGAATGCGTGAATTGAAAAAAAAAAAAAGAAGGGATAACAAAAAGAAGTGGTAATGGGAGCATTTGTACTATATGTGCAAATCAAAATCGGGCGGATCTTTACCCGGAGTAGAGCATAAACCTAAAAAGATTAAAGAGGCCCATTTAAGAACAAGAAAATGACATCGTGATTTGGATTGAATCTCGATGAAACAATCCATCAATGAAAAGTTAATTGGATAAGTTTATTTTATATTATACGTTATAAATATAATAAATATAAGGATAAAGAAAGGAACACAAACTCATGTTTCGTGAAAAATAAAAGAAAATCCTTTTATTATAAGTTATTGCTTATATATAAGTTATTGCTATTGCTATGAAAAAAGAAAAAGTATTGGAATCTACACATTGATTCTCTTTTTTTTTGAACCGTATGCGTCAAAAGGCGCCTGTACGGTTCCTGGGGGATAAAATTTGACCCTAATCAACCGACTTTATCGAGAAAGATTACTTTTTTTAGGTCAAGAGGTTGATAGCGAGATCTCAAATCAACTTATTGGTCTTATGATATATCTTAGTATCGAGGATGATACTAAAGATCTGTATTTGTTTATAAACTCTCCTGGCGGATGGGTAATACCGGGGGTGGCTCTTTATGATACTATGCAATTTGTGCTACCAGATGTACATACAATATGCATGGGATCAGCCGCTTCAATGGGATCTTTTATCCTGGTCGGAGGAGAAATTACCAAACGTTTAGCATTCCCTCACGCTTGGCGCCAATGAGGCTTTTATTTGACAGAAAAAAGAAGACTATGCCTTCGCCATATGAAATATGAATATTAAGTAATAATAGCATGGCACTTTGAATTCGATATAAGAAATTTTGTTTTCGAAACATTAGATTAGATTATGTATCGAGAGAGTAATATGAGAAAAAGTTATTTCCTATTTTATTATCGGAAGTCCAGTTCAGCGTCACAAACTTTTTTTTCACACCAGAGGTCTCTTAAGAATATTTTTTAGAGAGTATAGAGCGAAAAAAAACAAGATTCTTTTTTCCTTAGTTTATTTGATCAAACAAAAAAGCAACTTTGGGATTGCTGAATAACAGACAAATCACAGACAAAAAAATATAATAAATATATAAAGCAACGGAGCCATCATAGTATTTTTGAATTCCTCCGAAAGGAAGGGTGGTAAGTTGATCATTTACCTATCGGGGTCTGATCGATCCTATTTTTTTAGGTAAGGGTCAATTTGATTGTAGAGCCGTATGCAATGCATAATGCCCGTACGGTTGTTCGATTCTATCTTTTTTTTTTCTTGTTATTCTTTTATTACTTTCTTTTATCTTCCCCTCATCTAGAGAAACCTTTTATTATCTTATATCATCAGGGTAATGATCCATCAACCTGCTGGTTCTTTTTCTGAAGTAGCAACGGGAGAATTCATCCTGGAAGTGGGAGAACTGCTGAAACTACGTGAAACCCTGACAAGGGTTTATGTACAAAGAACGGGCAAACCCTTATGGGTTGTATCCGAAGACATGGAAAGAGATGTTTTTATGTCAGCAACAGAGGCCCAAGCTTATGGAATTGTTGATCTTGTAGCGGTTGAATGACAATAGCCTGGATTTCGCGTCAATTCGTAATTTCAAATTAACCCTGCCGAGTTTCATTTTAATATTCTATGATGAATGATTTTGATTTCCTATTCTATTGAATAAAAGTAATTCATAATCATCCGGTTAGGATCGATCTAAACCAGCCCATTATGTATATGATTCAACATGCCAACGATTAAACAACTTATTAGAAATACAAGACAGCCAATTAGAAATGTCACAAAATCCCCCGCGCTTCGGGGATGCCCTCAGCGTCGAGGAACATGTACTAGGGTGTATGTGCGACTCGTTCAGATCATGAACTAGAACAAAGGAAAGAGAACAATGTTCAAATAAAAATGATCAAATAGGATAGAACGGAAAAATGAACTACATTTCTTTTTTATTATCTAAAAAGAAAGATAATTGATCATATTCCTTTTATTTTGTATGAAATTTATGGTTTCTATTGGTGTAAAACCACTCACCTCAATTTAAGATGAGAAGCAATTCTCCATTGGTAGCAAATGGTTATCCATTAAGCGGAGGAAATCTTAGTTAACATAGACCCCTCTTGCAAGAACGGACTAACAAGGTCAGCTACCCAGCCAACTTTCATAATTAAATACCGTTACTGTATAGGTAGAGCTCGTTGTGAAAGACCTATTACTGGAGAATTTCTGGGTAGAGCCGAAGAATGTGAACTATACAAGTTAGCAATAACATTGATTAAATGAAGTAAAGGCTCCGGTGTATAGAGAAGACCTCACCGTTTAAGAAGTAACCATAGAAACGATGGAATCCACTATTTATTTATCATGCTATTTTTTTTTTTAATACCTAGTATATCGTATTTCGAGGTGAAATGCCTAGAAAAAATCGTGGTTGGGAAGGTTATAGTAGCCAAAGCCATTGGAATTTTTAGTTTATACATTGGAAAAATCCGTTTTGTTATTAATATACTAGGAAAGGGGCAAAAGAATAACTGAAAGAAAGGAAATCTATTAGTTATTCGTTAAAGTTTCATTTATTCAATGACCAGAATTAGACGGGGATATATCGCTCGGAGACGTAGAACAAAAATTCGTTTATTTGCATCAAGCTTTCGGGGGGCTCATTCAAGACTTACTCGAACTATTACTCAACAAAAAATAAGAGCTTTGGTTTCGGCTCATCGGGATAGGGATAAGCAAAAAATTAATTTTCGTCGTTTGTGGATCACTCGAATAAATGCAGCAATTCGTGAAAGGGGGGTATGCTATAGTTATAGTAGGTTAATAAATGATCTGTACAAAAGACAGTTGCTTCTTAATCGTAAAATACTTGCACAAATAGCTATCTCAAATAGGAATTGTCTTTATATGATTTCCAATGAGATCATAAAAGAAGTAAGTTGGAAGGAATCCACCGGTTAAACGGAGTTGCCCGGAGAATGAACTCCGGGAAGGTCGAATAAAAATGAATGGATAGAATATGATAAAATATGAGAAAGTAGTCAAAATAAATATGAATCAACACGTTCAATAAAAAAATTTATTCTTCCCAGATTATTATTTTTTTTTCTTACGACACGAGAATTCAATTTGGATTCTTGGATTTTTCCAACAAAAGACCAATCCGCTTTTGAGTTCGGATGGGGATTTGAATTCAAGTGAAGAAAGAGTAAACCTATCTTTTTCTGGCTCTAAGACTAGGAGTTCTAGTGGTCGACTCGGTTCTTTCAAATTGTTTCTCATTATTAAGAAAAGGTAACAAAGATAAAATACGAGCTTGTTTTATAGCAATAGTAATTAATCGTTGTTGTTTCAAGGTCAATCTATTCACTCGTCTAGATAATATTTTTCCCTGTTCACTAATAAATCGACTAATTAAACTCATGTTTTTATAATCAATTCGATCCCCCGATTGGATCGGGGGCAAACGCCTACGAAAAGATCGCTTGGATTTAAGAAAAGTTCGCTTGGATTTATCCATGGTTTGGTTAGTTTATTTCTTATCCCTAAAATCCTATTTCAGCCGTATCTCTAATTAGAATTAGAATAAATAAATAGGATTTAGTTTGTTTATAATTATCTTTAACTATGTTAAATATGTTATATATATAATGTCATTTTTTCCCTTTCCTTGTAAGATAAGAGCGCAGGTACTCGCTTCGATCTATTTCTTTATCTCCCCGTGAGTCGTATGTTTGTTACAATATGGACAGAATTTTAGCAACTCCAATCGATTAGGCGTATTGTGCCGGTTCTTTTGAGTAATATATCTGGAAATGCCCGTTGATTCCTTATTAACACCGTTTCGAACACAAGCGGTACATTCCAAAAGAACCGGTATTCGCACATCTTTACCCTTGGCCATGAACCTCCTTTGGATTTTTCATTTACTCAACTCTTCCTCTTTCAATCCGAAACGAAAAAGAAGAAAGGAAGTAAAAAAATAGAATTTGTAACTTGCTATCTTCTTATGCAAGATTTCACTACAACCAATATAGGAATAGGAAATAAGATAGAAAGATTTCTAAACTATATTTCAAATCACAGTACAGTCATACAGTATTTCATAGAAGTATCTTGTATAATACTCTTTCCCTAGAACCAGAGTTTCTATTCGACTTCCATAGAAGTTTAATTAATAATTAATTTAATACAGAGAAATTTCATATTAATTTAATTCCAACCTGAACCCCAATCTCCCAGCCGTTGACTGCACTTTTATTCTTTCTCTTTCCTCCCTTATTCTAATTCTAAAAAGGGAAAAAAGAGAAAAGAGGGGGGGCTGCTATTTCATTTTATCTCTAATCTTCTTTATTCCTTCCCACTTCAATAAAATAACTAGAATGAAAAAAAGGGGAACGTCAACGCATCCGGGAAAAAACGATTAATCTCTATCAATAAACCTGCCAAAGAAACGAACCATAGAGTACTTAGTACCGGTGCCACAGAAAGGTATGTTTGTAGATCTCTCATTGAAAAAACTCCTTCATTTTATTGTAATTTGTAATACAGAAGATAATACATATTGAAATGTACAATCATCCAATAAAAAGATTTACTTTTTTTTATACAGAAAAAAACGTCCTTTTCTTCCCCAATATTGCCCAACTCATTTATTTTTCCTAGGGGTTCCGTTCCATATTTCATATAGATAGAAGTTTTTTACTATTATTATATGTTAAATGAGACCAAAAAGACGAAAT